CCCATACCTAGAGATAACATCATATAACCCAATTGCGACATTGTGGAATAGGCTAAATCTTTCTTAATATCTTTTTGAGCAATAGCTAAAGTAGCTCCTAATACTACTGTTATTATACCTATCAAAGCTATTCCATTCATTATGGAAGGTAGAACTATGAAAAAAGGAAGAAGTCGAGCTACAAGAAAAATTCCCGCTGCTACCATAGTTGCAGCATGGATAAGAGCAGAAATGGGAGTAGGACCTTCCATAGCATCCGGTAACCATACATGAAGGGGGAATTGAGCAGATTTTGCGATTGATCCACAAAATAATAAAAAGGCACACAAAGTAACAAAAACAATATTAACCTCATTTTTATAAATCAAATTATTGATTATTTGAAACAAATCCCGAAATTCCAAACTACCTGTTATCCAATAAAGACTTAAAATTCCCAATAATAAGCCAAAATCCCCTACACGATTAGTTACAAATGCTTTTTGACAAGCATTTGCTGCAATAGGACGTGTGAACCAAAAACCTATTAATAAATAAGAACACATTCCAACTAATTCCCAAAAAATATAAATTTGTATCAAATTCGAGCTAGTAACTAAACCCAACATTGAAATATTAAAAAAAGTCATATAAGCAAAAAATCTCAAATATCCTTGATCATGAAACATATAATTATCGCTATAAATAAGAACCAGAATGCCGACAGTAGTAATTAATACTAACATAATGGAAGTAAGTGAATCAATCAAATACCCAAATTCTAAAGAAATATCATTATTTATAGTCCAAGACCATACATATTGATAGATAGAACTCTTATTAATTTGATGAATAGATAGATCAATTGAAAAAATCATAACTATAATTAACAAAAAAATACTAGGAAAAGCCCACATACGACGAAGATTTTTTGTTGCTGTCGGAAAAAGTAAAAGTCCCACTCCTATTAACATAGGAACTGAAAATAGAATAAAAGGTAGAATCCACAAATATTGATGTGTATATTCCATACAAGTATATATATTGATTCTTAATTAATTTTGTTTCTTATTCGTTTATCTCTTTTGTAAAGAAAGGGTTCGGTTAATAAAAAAAAGAAAAAAAAAAAAAATTATGTATTATGAATTTATCAGAATTTTTGCACAATACAATATTACAAAGGACAAACTCAAAATGTATCAATAATAAAAATCTTATAAAAAAAAAGTTTTTTCCTCATATTTACTTTTGCACATATTAATATAATTATTAATATTATAATTATATTATTATATTAATAATTATATATATTTATTTCTTATTTGGATTTCCTATTTTACATTTCGGATTATAGAAAAATTTTTATGTCTAGAGTAAAGATAAATAATGAATTTCCCAAAACTAAGAACATTTTTATATTATTATTTCATATTAATTATCAAAAGTAATTCATATGACATGACTCAATATTTTTTTTTTAGTTTCTAAAAAAAAATGAGTTCATTTTGAACTAATTGATTCTTTTTACTTAGAAAAAAAAAAATATCCATATTTGGAAGAATTAATTTCGTATAAAGAGTTACAATATTCAATGTTTAAGATAGAAAACAAAAAAGAAGGGAATTAAGATAGAAATAAATATATGGATATATTAAGAATATTTCCCTTTCATTTACCGAAAAAAATCAAATGTGTTTCACATAAGACTATTCTAATAATGAAAAAACGAAACTAATTAGATGGCAGTTCCAAAAAAGCGTACCTCTATATCAAAAAAAATCATTCGAAAAAATTTTTGGAAAAAAAGGGGATATTGTACAACATTGAAAGCTTTTTCATTAGCGCAATCCATTTTTAAGGGGAATTCAAAAAGTTTTTTTTGTAACAAATACAAACGATAGAATAATCTGAATTATTAATTTTAAGAATTTTCTTGAATAATAAATACGAATAGAATTTTTATATCCAAATGAGTATAATTTTCTTATTTAGAATATATATATTCTAAATAAGAAAATTCTTTGAATGTAATGTTTCATTTTTGACCTAAAAATACATTTCTTTATATTCAGAAAATGAAATAAATAAAAAAGAAATGAGTCATTTAATTTAAAACTACATAAAAAACAAAATTTTTTTTTCTTATTATTATATAATTTAAATATATTCTAATGAACTTCTTTAATTAATGAAATTTTTTAATATTTAGTAAACAAATATTTTTTTTGAATTGATTTTTTAAATATCGACAATTAAATAATAATGGATTATTATAATTTCGAGTAAGCCGCTATGGTGAAATTGGTAGACACGCTGCTCTTAGGAAGCAGTGCTAGAGCATCTCGGTTCGAGTCCGAGTAGCGGCATTACATCTTATCTTCTAAAAAAAAAAGAAATGTTATAATGAATTCAATTCTTATTTCTATTCCTACGTATTCGGACTTTTTTCATTATTTATATATATATAATTATGATATTTTTAACTTTAGAGCATATATTAACTCATATATCATTTTCTATTGTATCAATTTTAATTTCAATTCATTTGATAACTTTATTAGTAAATGAGATCGTAGCATTATATGATTCATCCAAAAACGGCATGATAATCAGTTTTTTCAGTATAACAGGATTGTTAGTTACTCGTTGGGTTTTTTCGAGTCATTTACCATTTAGTGATTTATATGAATCATTAATCTTTCTTTCATGGACTTTTTCCATTTTTTATATGATTCCATGGTTCAAAAATCAAAAAAACAACTATGTAAATACAATAATCACCCCAAGTGTTATTTTTATTCAAGGCTTTGCTACTTCAGGCCTTTTAATAACCGAAATGCATGAATCCATAATATTAGTACCTGCTCTCCAATCCCATTGGTTAATTATGCACGTAAGTATGATGATATTAGGTTATGCAACTCTTTTATGTGGATCATTATTATCAGTGGCTATTTTAGTCATTACATTTCGACAATTAATACAATTTTTTTGTAAAAGCAAAAATTTTTATTTTTTACTAACTGAATCACTTTCCTTTACGGAAATCATAGACATGAATGTGAATGAAAGAAATAATATTTTACAAAAAAATTCTTTTTCAAGAAATTATTACAGGTATCAATTTATTCTACAATTGGATCGTTGGGTTTACCGTATTATTAGTTTAGGTTTTCTCTTTTTAACAATAGGTATTATTTCAGGAGCAGTATGGGCTAATGAGGCCTGGGGATCATATTGGAATTGGGATCCAAAGGAAACTTGGGCTTTTATTACTTGGACTATATTCGCCATTTATTTACATACTAAAAAAAATAAAAAATGGGACAAAAATATAAATTCTTCAATAGTGGCTTCTATGGGCTTCCTTATAATTTGGGTATGTTATTTCGGGATAAATTTATTAGGAATAGGATTACATAGTTATGGTTCATTTACATCTAATTGAATTGAAGTCAACAAAAAAACTTCATAACTACAAATCAAATCAAATATAGAAAGTATAATATATATATATAATAAGATATATAATAATATTCTCTGCAATTTGATTCTAAATGAATAGATATGCGAACAAAACGTCCCATAAAGTATCGAGAACCCTTTAAATCAAGTAATTATAGTAGTGATTCAAGGGGTTCTCATAAACAACAAACATATTTAATTCAAATTTATTTCTTTATTGTACAGATAATTTCTTTCGATTTTTTATTTTTCGGTTTTCTTTATTTATAACAATCATCTAAAAAAAATTATAAAAAATTAGATAGAATAGCCTCAACTTTATTAGCCGAAAATGAGAAAATGAAATCCGGATAAATACCAATACATAGTACGGGTATAAGAATAGAAATTGAAATAAATAATTCTCGTGGTCCAGAATCAAAAAAATACGAATTTGGCGTATTAAAAAGTTTGTATCCATAGAACATTTGCCGTAAGATAGATAATAAATAAATAGGAGTTAATATTATTCCGATTGCTGTTACAAAAGTTATTAGTATTTTTGTCACTAAAAGATATTTTTGGCTGGTAATTATTCCAAAAAAGACTATCACTTCTGCAACAAAACCGCTCATGCCTGGCAATGCAAGAGAAGCCATCGCTAAGATAGTGAAAATCGTAAATATTTTTGGCATTGGGATAGCCATTCCGCCCATTTCGTCAAGATAAAGAAGACGAAGTCTATCATAACTAGTTCCCGCCAAGAAAAAAAGTGCAGCACCAATAAATCCATGAGAGATTATTTGTAAAATAGCCCCATTAAGTCCTGTATCGCTTATAGAACCAATTCCTATAATTAAAAAACCCATATGAGATACCGAGGAATAAGCTATTCTTTTTTTTAAATTACGTTGACCAAGAGATGTTAAAGCTGCATAGATTATTTGAATTGAACCTAATAGCATTAACCAGGGGCAAAATAGAGAATGAGCGCGAGATAATAATTCCATATTAATTCGAACTAACCCATATGCTCCCATTTTTAATAAGATTCCAGCTAAAAGCATACAAGTGCTGTAATGTGCCTCCCCGTGGGTGTCTGGTAACCATGTATGTAAGGGTATAATTGGTAATTTGACAGCAAAAGCAATAAAAAATCCTATATAGAATATTATTTCCAGTGCCATAGGATACGATTGATTAATTAATGATTCAAAATTTAATGTTGGTTCATTAGAACCATATAAGCCCATAGCCAGAATTCCCATTAATAAAAAAATAGAACTTCCCGCGGTGTACAAAATGAATTTTGTAGCTGAATACAAACGTTTCTTCCCCCCCCACATAGATAAAAGTAGATAAACGGGAATTAATTCTAATTCCCACATGATAAAAAAAAGTAAAATGTCTCGAGAAACAAATAGTCCTATTTGACCACTATACATTGCTAACATCAGGAAATAAAAAAATTGAGATTCTCGAGTAATCGGCTGAGCTGCTAAAGTAGCTAAAGTGGTGATAAATCCTGTTAATAAAATGGGTCCTAGAGAGAGTCCATCTATTCCCAACCTCCAATAAAAGTCAAAAAAATTGATCCATTTATAATTCTCTGTCAATTGGATTAGTGGATCATCCAATTCTAAATGATAACAAAATGCATAGGTTATTAGAAGGAGATCCATTAAACATATGCAAATAGTATACCATCTAATCACCTTATTTCCTTTATGAGGAAATAAGAAAATTAAGGAACCCCCGGCTATTGGCAAAACTACAACTATTGTTAACCAAGGAAAATAATTCGTGATAAAAATAAGATAGATATACTTAGACTAGAAGACGAGAAAAACCCACGCCCCAAAAAGAAATTCTTTTTGGGGCGTGGGTTTTCACCAGTAAAAAAACCTATTTGTGTAGTGCTTTTTGAAATGTATCAATAAGCTAGACCCATGCTTCGAGTTGTTTCATTCCATAAATAAACTCGAACACTTAAGAAATCCGTCGGACAGGCGGCTTCACACCTCTTACAACCAACACAGTCCTCTGTTCTTGGGGCAGATGCAATTTGTTTAGCTTTACATCCGTCCCAAGGTATCATTTCTAATACATCTGTAGGGCAGGCTCGGACACATTGAGTACATCCTATACATGTATCATAAATCTTTACTGAATGTGACATTGGATCTATACTAATCTTTGAACATTAAAAATTCCAAATTTTCGATCTAGTGAATTCGTAAACGAATTCTATTATATATATATTTAGACACCAGATGAATCAATGATTTATCAGAATTTTGCTAATCAAAATCAATTTATAGATAAATTTAATAATAGGACCAAGATACTTTGATTTCTTATATTTATTTTCACAAACATGATCATAAGTTATGTATCATACATACTAATTATTTAACACTAATTTCAAATTTTGCTTTTTATGATTTATTATGATAAATACTATTTATTCAACAAATTCGATTGATTGATACGGATTGATTTTCTATTACGATAAATTGAGGAAACGATAGCTGGTCCGATAGCTGCTTCAGCGGCTGCAATAGCTATAACAAAAATGGAAAAAATATTTCCTTTTAATTGACGACTATCAAAAAAATCAGAAAAGGTTACGAAATTTATATTAACTGCATTCAGCATAAGTTCAAGACACATAAGGGCTCTAACCATATTTCGGCTCGTGATTAATCCATAGATACCTATAGAAAATAAATAAGCACTCAAAATAAGTCCATGCTCGAACATCATTGACCAACTCCTTCTCAATTTTGATTCATTTCAATATGAACAATAATTCAATGGATTCGATTGACTAAAGAATATAACAAGTCTACAACAAAAGAAATATATTGGCAATACAAAAAGGATTTTTTACATAAATACTATTTAACGTTCACATAGAATTCAACGGAAATAAAAATGTGAGAAAATAAGACCAAATCGAATTTAGATTTAGATTGAAAAAAAAAAATTATTATTGGCGAGCCACGATAATTGCACCTATCAATGCAGCTAAAAGAATTATTGAAATTAGTTCAAATGGAAGAAAAAAATCTGTTACTAAATGAATTCCAATTTGTTGACTAGTACTTATCAAATCTTGCTCTATAATCTGATTTTGTCTTGTAGTCCAAATAATACCGTACCATGATGTATCTGGAATAGTAGTTATTAGTGAAAAAAAAATACTTGTACAAACCATCAAAGTAATCCCATCCCCAACAGTCCAAAGACGAAAATCTTGGTAATATTCTGAACTATTCATGAACATTACAGCAAATATGATTAAAACATTTACAGCGCCCACATAAATAAGTAGCTGTGATGCAGCTACAAAATGGGAGTTTGATAAAATATAGAATAAGGATATACAAACAAGAACTAGTCCCAAGGAAAAAGCAGAAAAAATAGGATTGATAAGGAATACTACTCCTACACTTCCTAATATAAGACCCGATCCCAAAAAGACTAAAAGAAAATCATGTATTGGTTCAGGCAAATCCATTATATGTAAAATATAAAATAAATTAATAAAAATCTCATGATCTTATTGATATGATCAGGAAAAAAAATTATATACTAAACACCACACATTTTTATCCGCATTGAATTCAATTAAATACAAAATAAAAAGTCTTAATTAATTGTTAATAAGTACAATTTAGAATATTAATGTTATTCCATTCTTTATATGAAAAAAGTATTTTCAAAATATGTATAAACTAAAGCTAAAGTCTATATATATATTCAATATTTATAATTTATAGAAAATTTCTACTAATAGAATATCGAATAAAAAAAAAAATATCTATTTATAATAAAGAAATATAAAATATTTATTTCTTTATTTTTCTTAATTATATAAAATTATCTTATTAATATATATAGAATTTTTTTTATTATTTAAAATTGATTATTTTTCAAAATTGAAAATAACTTCATTTTACTTGAATTGTTCGAATTGTATAATCATCAATTATTGATACCGGTAAACGGCCCAAAGCAATTTGATTATAATTTAATTCGTGACGATCATAAGTTGAAAGTTCATATTCTTCAGTCATTGATAAACAATTTGTTGGACAATACTCAATACAGTTACCACAAAATATACAGATTCCGAAATCAATACTGTAATTAAACAATCGTTTCTTTCGAATCTCAGTGTCCAGTTTCCAATCAACAACGGGTAGATCTATGGGACATACACGAACACATACTTCACAAGCAATGCATTTATCAAATTCAAAATGTATTCGACCGCGAAAACGTTCCGATGAAATTATTTTTTCATAGGGATATTGAATAGTTACAGGTAAACGATTTGCGTGAGATAAGGTAATGAGGAAACTTTGACCGATGTATCTCGCAGCTCGGATTGTTTGTTGACCATAATTCATGAATCCAGCTATCATAAAAAACATATCATGAATATCTATGAATATTTTTGTTATTTCTTTCTCTTGTTTCAGACAAGTTATAAATATACAAGGTCTACCTTTTATAGTGAAAACAGTTGAAAGGAAGTTGTTAATAATAGATTACCGAGCGAAATGGGTAAAAGAAACTTCCAACCAAAATTTAATAATTGATCTATTCTTAACCTAGGCAAAGTCCATCTTGTTGTGATAGAAACGAATAAAAACAAATAAGTTTTAATTAGTGTAATAAAGATACCAATTGTTGTTACAAAAACTGCATATGTTTTTTTTATTTCAAAAAATTCAGAAACAAATATGTACGGAAGAGAGATATTCGAACCACCTAAGTAAAGAATAGTTACAAACAAAGAAGAAATTAATAGGTTTAAATAGGAAGCAATGTAAAACAAACCAAATTTGATACCCGAATATTCGGTTTGATAACCTGCTACTAATTCTTCTTCCGCTTCTGGCAAATCAAAAGGTAATCTTTCACATTCTGCTAAGGAAGAAATAAAAAAAATGATGAAACCTATAGGCTGACGCCACAAATTCCATCCCCAAAAACCATATTTTGATTGGGCATCAATTATATCAACTGTACTTAAACTATTAGATAATCCTAGTCGGTGATAACATTACTGTTTCCATCTCTATTACAGAACCGTACATGAGATTTTCATTTCATACGGCTCCTTGAAAGCCTTAACTAAATATTAAGTACCGGACCGATTTTTTATCTATTGGTATATTCCTAAGATAAATAAGATTCGAATTTCTCGGACGGTTCTAAATTAGACTAATTCAATTCTGTCTGTTCCGCTTTTTTTAATCAAAAAAATTCATAAAATAAAAAAAGAAAGAAAAATATATTTTACAATTTAAAAATATATTTTACAATTTAAAAATATATTTTACAATTTAATAAATAAAAGATATAAAAGGTACTTCTGAATTGATCTCATCCCTAAAATAATAATAATTTGAATTTGTTGAGTAATAACCTAACCGAATTTTTTAATAAAATACTCTTTATATTATAGAATTTAAAATAACTTCCCCATTGTTGTTGATTACGAAAAAAAGTTATACATTCGTTTTCTGAATTATGACATGAATTTGATATCCATGAATATACATGTAAGGAAAAGGAGGGGATCACTTTTTTTCTTCTTATTATTATTTTCTTTTTTGTGCAGGTAATAAAATAAATAAAGGGACTAAAATAAATTAAAGGATTATTTCGTTCCTGATAGTCATTTATTTATTCAATGGATGTGAACATACTCTGGATCGGAATTGTGGGGAGTACTGCCTAATTTTTTCTACCAATTTTAAGCCCCAATTAGTATTCTTTTTTCTATTATCCATAAATGCTTTTTTTACTATTTCTTAAAATCAGTATTACTAATCCTTTGTGTATCTTAGTGTTTCTAACCATCCATTCATTTTTTATTAAACCCTTTATTATTAATTGTTAATACATGTATAATATGAGAATTTATACAAATGATAACGAAAACTCAAAAATGGTTTTTTTTGTGCCCGCTTCAAGACAGGATGACTAATCAACCAACCTTGGGGTAATTGAGGTAAATGACCTCTTTTATTATTTTATTTTATAATTGTTTTTTTTTTTTTCACTTAATTCTTATACATGAAAAATGAGACTTAATATTTTTACTGCACATTTAAATCTTTATACTATTTTTTAACTAATAGGATTTGTAAATTAATATTTAGTAGAAGCTGTTTTATTTCACTCATATAACTATCTAATTTAAATTCTTCAATACGACTTTCGAAAAATAATAAAAAGAATAATGAATGAGGATATATATATATTCAATTTTCTTTATTTACTATGAATATAAAGTATTATAAAGATAAAAAAGAGGAGTATAACAATAGTATCGAAAAACTTTTGTCTCAACGAATCGCACGTAGAGATATTGATAACACACATAGAGTTAATGGTATTTCATAACTAATCGATTGAGCAGCAGCTCGTAGACCACCCAAAAAGGAATATTTATTATTCGATCCATATCCTGACATAAGAAGGCCAATGGGAGCAATACTTGAAATAGCAATCCATAAAAAAACACCGATATTGAGGTCAGATAAAACAAAATTATAGCTAAAAGGAATTACTGAATAGCTTATTATAATTGATATGACTGATATGGATGGCCCGATACTGAATAAACGAATATCACCCCTAGATGGAATAAGATTCTCTTTGAAAACAAGTTTTGTTCCGTCTGCTAAAGCTTGAAGAACTCCAAAAGGACCGGCGTATTCAGGTCCAATGCGCTGTTGTATCCCTGCAGATATTTCTCTTTCTAACCATACAATTGCTAGTACACTTATTGTAATTCCCAATATAACAATAAAAATAGGAGCAAATGTCCATAGAATTCCATATATCTCTTTAAAAGATTCCAATCTGAAAAAAAAATGTATATCTTGTATTTCTGTTGTATCAATTATCATTTCAACGGTCAACTTCTCCCATAATGATGTCTATGCTACCTAGTATTGTCATAATATCAGCCAATTTCATTCTTTTAACTAATTGAGAAAGAATTTGCAAATTTATAAAACCCGGTGGACGAATTTTCCATCTCCAAGGAAAACCATTTTTATCTCCTATTAGAAAAATTCCTAATTCTCCCTTGGGAGCCTCAACTCTTACATAAAGTTCTTGTTTTGGTAATTCAAAAGTCGGAGACGGTTTTTTACTAATAAATCGATATTCGAAATCATTCCATTCTCGCTCCTTTTCTCTATCCAAGCACCGAATTTCTAAATTTTCATATGGCCCTCCAGGAATTCGTTCTAAAGCCTGTTGAATAATTTTGATCGATTCCGTCATTTCACCAATTCGAACTAAATAACGAGCCAATGAATCTCCTTCTTTTTGCCATTGAACTGCCCAATCAAATTCATCATAACATTCATAATTATCAACTTTACGTAGATCCCATTGTATCCCGGAAGCTCGAAGCATTGGTCCTGATAAACCCCAATTTATTACTTCTTCTCCATCAACAATGCCTATTCCCTCAACCCGTTCTAAAAAAATAGGATTTCGTGTAATAAGTTTTTGATATTCAAGAATCTTTGTTAAAAAATAATCGCAGAATTCGAAACATTTATCTATCCAACCATGAGGCAGGTCAGCCGCTACCCCTCCGATACGAAAAAAATTATGCATCATTCTCATACCTGTTGCAGCTTCGAATAAATCGTATATTAATTCTCTTTCTCTAAAAATATAGAAGAAAGGGGTTTGTGCACCAATATCTGCCATAAAAGGTCCCAACCACAGTAGGTGAGAAGCTATACGACTCAACTCCAACATGATTACTCGGATGTAGCTGGCTCTTTTAGGTACTTGAATATTTCCTAACTGTTCTGGTCCATTTACAGTTATTGCTTCTGTGAACATAGTAGCTAAATAATCCCAACGTGTTACATAAGGTAGATATTGTATAATTGTTCGGTTTTCCGCAATTTTTTCCATCCCTCTGTGTAAATAACCCAATATTGGTTCACAATCAATAACATCCTCACCATCGAGAGTAACAATAAGTCGAAGAACACCATGCATTGATGGGTGGTGAGGACCCATATTTACTATCATGAGGTCCTTTCTTGTAGCTGGGATATTCATAGATTTTCCTCGATTCATTTTTTCATGAATCGCTTAAAGAAAAGTTCATCAAAATTCAAAATCTAATGAATCGAATAATAGAAAATGACTCTTTCAATTAACGAATTTGTGACTCCCGAATATCAAACTGATTTACTAATTTTTTATAACTTACTGGATTTTTCCTTGATAAATAAGACAGTAATCGTTGCCGTTTTCCTAGAATTTTACGTAAACCTCTTTGAGATAAATAATCTTTTCGGTGTAATTCAAAATGTGAAGTAAGTTTTCGTATCTTATTGGTAAAATGAAATACTTGAAATTCAACAGATCCCGGGTTTTCGTCTTTTTTTTCTTGTGAAATAACTCGTAGAAATGAATTTTTGACCATAAAAAAGAAAAATGAAATGAAAGCTTTCCCCTTCCCCTCGCTTTTTATAAAAATATTTTTATTGATCGGTAATAGTAATGATATTCATTTTGAATTTTGTATATAAATTTGAACTTATTTTCAAATTCCTGATTTTTTGAATCGAATTAATTCTTTCGTATTAATTAATACCATTTCAATACATATAAAAGAGACTATATTTATGAATTCACAAAATCAAAATCATATACTTAAAAAAAATCAACAAAATTGTTTTTTATTTATTCAATCTAATGTATATATCATTGAATTAGTATCAATTTTACAATGGTCTTTTGCATTTATGTTATGTATGTTATGTATATATATATACATTTTTCTTTATATACCAGATATATATTACGATAAATAGAAAACAAATTAAATTTCAATGAAGGGAATTTTAAATCGAGGATACATATGTATCCTTAGTATACTGAAACGGCTTCCATTATGGGTATTAAACCAATAACGATTTATGCAAGCTAAGTCTTCAAATCTATAATTCGGCCAAAGAAAAATTTTTAAATTCATTAGTTTTTTTTTTTCTAAGGCAAGATCTTTTCTTTTTTTAGTCAAAACTTGAAAGGATTTATTTTCATTGTAAATATTTTTATTTCTATTCTGTGTACTATTTTGACTTCTAGGATTTAAACAAATTAGAATTCTCAATTCTCTACGACGTCTATTGGATAAAATATTTTCAGGAATAAGCAAATCATAATTTTTTTTTTCTTCTTTTTCTATTCTCTTTTCATTTCTTATTCTTGTAATGTATTTATCAAAATTTTTCCTATCAACATTCGTTTTTTTTAGGTTTCTTTGATTCATTTTGTGTTTATTCTTATGAATTAATGAAATACCTATGGTTTGATACAAAAAAAAAATCTTATTGTTTTTTATAGACAAGCGAAGGGGTTCAAGAAGAAATAGTGTTTTTATCTTTCTATTTTTTTTTTTTTTCCTAAAGCTTGAAAACTTTTGAATTATCATAATATCTAAATCTAATTCTCCCCTTTGAATGGAGGCTATAGAAATTTCTCGGCAATTCGTCAATCTAACCAGAAGACAATATACTTTGATATTCTGCAATATTTTTGGAGCTAAGAAATCCTTCGAGGTCAAATTAACATTCCAAAATTTTCTAAGTAGCAAATTTACTTCAACTTTCATCTTATTCTTCTTTTTCTTTCTACTCTTATTATCCTTTTTACTGTTTAATTTCACAAGATTTTTTTTAATATCTTTTTCTTGATTTGATAGAGATGATTCAGTATTTTCAGAACTCATGTATTCGATTTTTCCTCTATTTCGAGTATCTAATTCGAATTCAAGAGATTTTTTTTTTTTCGATGGTATGAAATTCTCTATTATTCTTTTTGTTCTAGTAATGTTCTTTTGATTTTCACTAATATTTTGATTTTGATTTTCACTAATATTTTGATTAAAATTAAAATGGAAAAAAAGTAATTTGGTTGGTATGTTCCATGGGTTATTTCTATATGTCTTTTGAAATATAAAAAATTTTGAAAATAACCAAAATACAGGATTTGATATAGAACGATTTAATATTTTTATTTTAATTCTCCTCCATTCAAAATACTTTCTATCCTTATTTTTTTCTATATCTATAATAGCATCTTTCTCTGTATAATGCTTGATAGAAATATTACTTCTTTTTTTAATTTTATTAAAAAATTGTTTTTCATGCGTGTTGTAATTAGAAGAAATCTTTTCTTTTTTATTTGCTTCAAATGGTGATCTATATGCATAGTTATATGAGTGGGTATTATCTACATAATTAATAACGTTATAGGATAAAAGATTATATTTATATTGTTTTTTTATTTTTTCTTTTATTTTAAATACACCTACTTGTTGTTCTTTATACAAAATGAATGGGTTTTTCTTATATAAATCACATTTTGTTAAATCGTTATTTTGATTCACACGACGTTGATTAATTCTTTTTCTCCATTTTTGTGGTACTAATCTAGACCATATATTTTCAGATAAGTCATATTGATAACAATACTTTAACCAATGATTCATTACAGAATTGGGAAAGTTTTTTTGTTTTAATTTTGAATGAAATATTCCTTGTATTTCAAAAAAAAAATTCTTTATTTCATTCTTAAGAAATAAAAATCTTTCATGATATTCAAAAACCGATCTTAACTTATACTTATATATATTAATAACTTCACTTTGTGATAATTTAAAAAATACATATGCTTGGGACAAAAAGGAGACATCACAATAATTTTCTGAATTCGTATTTTTAGTATTATAAGATTTGTGTATAATCGAAATAAATTGAATTATACTTTCATTAGTTTTATCACTTCTTTCTGGATTTATTTCATTATTGGAAATGCAATTTTTTTTTATTTTTGTTGATTCAATAAAAAGTTGTATATTGATCTTAGGAATAGTAATGATATATGAAAAAATATCTATGTATACTCTTTTTATGAAAAATTTCAAAAATGAATAGGATTTACGAATTAATCGAACATTTTTTCTTTGTAATATCTGCAAAATGTTTTTTTTTAATTCTAATCTTTTAGTATTATGAGTTATTTTCGGGGAATGAATATTTATCTCTGAAATAAAAAGTCCCTTTTTCTTTTCTTTTTTTGTCATTTTTTCTATTTGTTTTATAATTGTTTTTGTTTTAATATTAAGATCTTTTATTTTTTTTTTTTTCAGTGAATCATTTTTCCAATTTATAGCTTGAATTGGAATAGTTGATTCTAAATTCATTGGATTATTTTTTTCAATTGTTGCATTTTTTTTGTTTTCATTTAATTCATCTATTTTTTTTAATCTAATAAATACAAATAAAAAAATTAAATTATTTTTTATTTTTTTCGTTAAAAATAGAATAGTTTTGATGATCCATTCTGCTGTTTCTTTTAACATATGTAGAAACAATTTTGTTCTGTCATATAAAACTTTTAGAACTAAAAAAAAAAAATTTTTCAATTTTTTTATTTTCTTTTGTAGTTTTTTAAAAATAGGATCAAAAAATGAAAATCTAATTTTTGAAGGACTAGAAAAGGGTAATTCAACTTCTCTTCCCAAAATTGTTAAAAAACAAAATTTTTTTTTTTTCAAATTATTTTTTTTTTTTCTATATTTTTCCTTTTCAGTGGATCGCAGCTTAGATCTGTGCCAAGGTTTTAGACGAAAGGGAAATAATATCTTTATCTGAATACCATCTGTTAGCCATTTTTGTGGAAATTCTTTTTCTGATAATTGAACACCGTTATAGGTACATTTAATATACATTTCTTTCTTCCAATCCTGATAATCTTCTGACCATTCGGGAAATTGAAAAAATATCATACGAACGATATTTTTAGTTATTATCAATGAAGGTAATATAATATATTTTCTAAGAATTGATTGGGTTATTAATAAATAACCTCTTATTACTTGAGCAAATATAATAGTGTCCCACGCTTCTGCTATTTCTATACGTTTTTGTTCTTTTTGTTCGTTTATTTCTTTTTTGTTCTCTTCTTCCTTCCCACTTTCTTTTGTGGTTTCGTCTTCCGTATAATTATAAATTTGAAATTCTGTATTTTTTCCTATCCAATTTTGCAATATAGAAAAAATTTTAATTGACTTGAAATTATCAAAAAAAAAGAAAAAAGATTTCTCAATTTTGTCCAAGAAAAGGGGGGAATGGACAGTTCTTTGAAAAAAACTCCAAGTAACTGTTTTACGCCTTTGAGCACGTATAGATCCTTTTATTATGTCTCGTCGAAAATCCGGTTGTTGTGAATACCGTATTAAAGCTAATTCGTTGTTTTTTTTTTTATCAATCTGTTTATCTTTAGTATTATTGGAACGATATTTTTTCAGTAAATCTTTATTCAAAAGTACCACACGTTTAGCTTTTCTAGAACGAATCTGATAATTTTCGGCTTCATTTTTTCCCGCCAGTTGTTCTAATTCATCAATAAATTTGTATGACCATTGGGGAACTTTTTTAGTAATTTCTTTTATTCCAATACATTTTTTTCTATTTCCTATTGTTTTATTGTTCAAAACATTTCTAATTGCATCAAATAATTTTTTTTTTTTTTCTTCACAATAAAATTTTTCTTGGTCATGTTTTGTAAATAAATTAAGGGCTTCCAAATGAAAAATAGTTGATACTGATTTTTTCGAAAATTTATTGATTAGGTAAAAAAAAAAAAATCCATTTACTAATGATTTTTTATCAAAAATATTTAGTTTTTGTTCAACTTCTGCATAAAAATTCTTATAAAGAAGGATACCGTGGAGTTTATTTATAAAAATTTCATTTTTTTTGTAAGTTTTTTCCTTTTTGAGTAAGAATGAAAAACAATTTTCGATTCGTCCTCGAAATGATCCCCTCAAAAAAGGATCATATATTTTTGTTAAGTATTTTGTTTTAGTTTCATCATTACATAATCGTATTCGGTTTTCGAATATATCCAAAGGAGTAAATTCGTTATCTAGAACTTTTGCCCTATTTATAAATTCATTGCTTAGTTTCTTTCTTTTTTCTTCATTAGTATAATTCCAATAATTCGACAATTCATCAGAGAATTTTTTATTTCTTATGAATAAATCCATTTTTTTTTCTATCATTTTATGAAACGTCGATAAATTTTGTGGATATGTAAACGATATTTTTTCTTTTCCATCACTTTCACATGTATGAAAAAACAATTCTGAACATTCATTTTTTATGATATTTTCAAATCTATTATTTTTTATATAACGAAATGGACGATTCCATCGTTTATAATTGAAAAGAATGTTTATAAGAGGCTTTTGAACAAGTCCGAATTGGTTTTTTCCCTTGTTAAATTTGTATAAATCCTGCTCTTTTTTTGAAAAAATATCAGCAAAAAGGTTTTGTTTAGTAGATTCTTTTTCTTTAGTTCTTGCAGTTTGCAAATTTATTTCGACATCCATTTTTTTTTTTTTTGCTATTTTACCCCTTTCTTGAATTTCTACTAATTTAGTATTAGTAAAATTAGTAAAAAAAGGTGGTGGTATTTTTCCTAAATAATATAAACAGGTAATAAATAAAGAAACAAGAAAGATTTGAGACATAGAATTTTGAAATTCCGACATAATGTATTTATTCCATCGAATAAATACATTCGATTTTATAGAATTCTTTTGCTGTATCCAGACAAATAAAAATTCAAACCATTTCATAAAAAAAATGAAACCAATTAACCAACCCCCAAAAATACTTATTAAAAATAAGAATGTATTATGACATCTAAAAAGATAAATATTCACTAATCTTATTAAGATTGAACTTGGTAAAAAAAAAGGGTTTAATAACTGAAAAATAAGATTTTTAAAGAATATTTTTTGAATACTTAAATTACGTATTGAATTTGTATTCTTGTATCCATAATTCAAAAACTTTTTACGATTATTGGCGAAGAACTGAAATAAAATATACAGTAGAGCTATGACAGTTATTGTATGAGGTCTACCCAATGTTAGATGTAAGGGTACATAATAGATTGATATGAACATCATGAGCTGTCCCGTAATAAACCCAGTTGT